TGGTAGAATATTATTCTCGTCAAACTTAAACCTCACTCAAATACCAAGGGTTGAAGCAATCTTATTTGACTTTCGACGAAGGAATAGATTGGTAGCGATAATTCTGTTCCTTATCTTTCAACTATTTTTGTATCAAAGGAATTAGGGATAGAGAACTCTAACTCTAACTATTATAATAATATTTTTTTTGATACATTCTGGTCAGTAAGATTGGTGAATTGGGTAAAGTACGGAAAGAGAGGGATTCGAACCCTCGGTAAACAAAAGTCTACATAGCAGTTCCAATGCTACGCCTTGAACCACTCGGCCATCTCTCCTACATAATGATTATGGCCCAAAATCCGAGTGATTAGCGAGTTATTCATAATTATATTATTTGATAGGTACGAACAATTAAATCACCCCTAACTATAAAAATAGAAAAGAAGGGTCTTTGCTTCAGAGCTCAGGTAATAAAGAGAATTTCATTTTAGTAGTCTGTTTTTATGTTATTTTGTACTGTCCAATTCCTTTGTTTGTGGGAGCGTTTTCCTACGAGAGAAGAATTATAGAATCTATTGTTATCTATGCCTAGATCGCAGATAAATGGAAATTTTATTGATAAAACCTTTTCAATTATAGCCAATATCTTATTACGAATAATTCCGACAACTTCAGGAGAAAAAGAGGCATTTACTTACTACAGAGATGGTGCGATTTGATTCTTTTTTGATCATCCAAAGACACACGCTTTGGGATAGAAAGAAAAAAGATTACTGAAAGAAATCTACACTTGTTGAAGGTGAAGTTTAGAAATAGAGCAATTCCTTCTGTCGTGTATCCTCGAGTAATGCCGCCTCAGATGCTTCAATTGTCGATTGAAGTATTGAGCGAAAGGTTACACCTATAGGTTCTATATTACAGGTTAATCCTACTTCACTAGTACCAATAGGGGGCATATGGGAAGAAGCACTACACCTAGAAATCAACAACACAAAAACTTTGTTATTTATTAAAGATTAACCCCTTCCTCTTTAATCAGGGTTGGGTCTAACAAGAATGGCTGGGACAACAAGCACCCATCTCGTTGGTACTTTGGATACCCGTATAACCGTCGAAGATTGTTGAAGTGACCAATTCCTGTAAATTAGGGAGCGTTGAGGACAAAGAAATTGTTGGAATTACCATTTCATTTCTATCTAATCCTAACACGCTTGATGGTAAGAAAAAATCTTTTACAGAAAGGTTGGCTAGAGATTTCTTGTAAAAACACTAGCCCCGCTCAGTTTATAATGAGAATATTTTGAGTCTTTTTAAGTTATTATTTTTATTATGTACATAAAGGAGGAGCCGTATGAGATGAAAATTTCACGTACGGTTCTGGAACGGAGATTCGTGTAATCGAATGACGACCGTAACGGATGTCGGCTCAATCCGAAGGAAATTATGCGGAAGCTTTACAGAATTATTATGAAGCTATGCGATTAGAAATAGATCCCTATGATCGAAGTTATATACTCTATAATATAGGACTTATCCACACAAGTAATGGAGAACATACCAAAGCTTTGGAATATTATTTTCGAGCACTAGAACGAAACCCATTCTTACCCCAAGCTTTTAATAATATGGCCGTGATCTGTCATTACGTGCGACTCTCTCTACTATAGAAAAGAAAAAAAGCATTACATACTATAACTATAAAAAAAGGCTTGCTACATATACATCGTCCAAAATAACGATTTTTATCAGCTGTAGTAAAGAAAAAAACTTCATATCAAAAAAAACATCCATATCAAAAAATAGGAACAGCCTAGATACTTTATTCTATGGATAAAGAATCTAATTGATAGAGGAAGCACCGTAAAGATCAATTAGCGAGGTTTTGGTCCGATACAATAAGAACTGCTTACTTATATCATTGTCATGATATGAAAAAAGTTAGAAATCAACTTATGTAATAGAGTTGATCCACTAGGGAGCAGCGGTGTAGCATCAGATCCCAAAGAGAGTAAGTCTTTTCTTTCTTATGAAGGAAAGTCTTTTTCAAGGATTCTATATAAATTTCTATATGAAATTGAGATAGTTACCTTTCAGAAAATTCGAACAATACAATAGATAAATAAAAAAAGACCCATGTTTTATTCTTCGGAAGGTGGGATAAAAGATAAAACGAAAACCGATTAGTATAGTAATCCAAATTTTCGTTTTAAACTTATGTAATTAATCTCTTTTAGTTAACCCAATAAAAAGGAAATGGTCTCTGGATCTATGATCAATTTCTTTGAATTAGATTAGATATGGTAGATTAAAAGGGGATACCAAAAGAATTGAATGCTGAGCCGTATGAGGTAGTAAACTCTCAAGTACGGTTCTAAGGGAAGGAACCACCTATTCCGACCGGGGAGAACAGGCCATTCGACAAGGCGATTCTGAAATTGCGGAGGCTTGGTTCGACCAAGCCGCTGAGTATTGGAAACAAGCTATAGCACTTACTCCTGGGAATTATATTGAAGCTCAT